CATCTCACTTCGACTGTTTGGATCTACATCTACGTGTGAACCATTGAATACCGGTCATATGATATCTCATCAGATAATTGTATGTAATGTATAAGTATAAGGAAGGATAATTGTATAAGAAAGAAGGTAGATTATAGAAAAGAAAGTGTCTAAAAGGATGCAAAATTAAATAGGATTCTTTATTGGATCAGGGATCAGGAATCCCCTTTTTTATTTAGTATGTATAAAGGATCTTCCTATGTTATACTATTCAATTCTCGACGATTAATCGATTTGATAGATCAGCTATATTGTTATTCATAATATTGATACTATTCAGTATCATCATTATAGAATTTATACTATTGAATTTACAGGAGTCAAATTTATCATCTCTATGGGATTAGATCCCGAGTTATTGCGAAGCAAAAAAAAAACACAATGAGATTATGGAAGTCAATATTCTCGCATTTATTGCTACTGCACTGTTCATTCTAGTTCCTACTGCTTTTTTACTTATCATCTACGTAAAAACAGTCAGTCAAAATAATTAATTTGAATGAAATTTGAATTATTAGTTTAGTTCTTATCAATGATTGAAGAAATGAAAGAAAGGGATTCAAACTCCAAGTCTGAAATTAAGTGAAATGATCGGGCTGGAATCAGAAGTGTCTGAGATAGTGTGTAGAAAGAACTATATATAGTTCTTTCTACACACTATCTAGTATACTATTTCTTTATATTAATATATATATTACATAGTAAAAGAAAGGTGAAATGCTTGACTTGATATGTGGATCGCTTAATGAAAGAAAGATCTAATTTGATTATGTGTAGGACCTCGACTTCCGCGGACAACTACTAGTTGCTTCCGGTAGAAAGTATGTATCGCCATAATAAGAGAATTACTTTCTCTTAGACTTAGAACAGTAAAAGTAAAGAAAAAAAAACACACAGGGATTGGTTTTCTCATTGTAATATCCATAATTCTGGTAAAAGCCGGTTCATCAAAATAGAATATTTAGGAATAATTTGGTTGGAAGTGGAAGAAATTTCCTATCATGCGTAGATTTTATTTTCTAAATATAAATATAACTATGGTAATCATTCATTGTTTGATAGAATGGTTATTATTCATGACTGTATTCATTCCAGTATAATTTTGAAACAGAGACATTTTTGGAAGTCTTCGCAAAACGATTAATTAAACAATTGATACAATTCGATTACTCAATTAGTAGTACCCCTAGAGTCCACTCCTCCCCCATACTACGAGTGAAAGGGAAAATGTAAAGACTACCATTAAAGCAGCCCAAGCGAGACTTACTATATCCATGTAAATTATGTCCCCTATCTCTATCAAGGAATTATTCCATTATTGATCAATAATCATAGTGGAATCAATGGCGCAGAGTCAAAATAGAATTCTGACTTAAGGCGATTGATGAACCAATCCAATGAACCCAATCATAACAAATCCTATCTTATTGGATTTCTGGTAGAATCGGGAAGCATTAAGCACAAATACGATACACACACCCTTTCTTAGGAAATATCAAAGGAATGCCTCTAATGTAAGATGTAGGAATAGTAAGACCTATTGTTTTGTTACCTTTCTTTCATAAACAAAAGAAAAGGCATACAAATATACCATCAAGATAGATAACTATCTATTTTCTCAGATACCTATATTTTATTTCCGATTTTTTATAAGTCTTATTGTCTTTCTGTGAAAGAATCAGGAAACGCCACTACCGCTATTACATACATTCTTTTTTTTTTGTAATCCCCCGATACAATTTTTGGTTTTTCAACGTTTTAGTTTTACTCTATAAGAATAAGAGCCGACCAACCATTCACATTGAATGTCTGAGCACTCAGAGCCTCTCGTGAGTCTGGATATCTTCAGTTCAGTCCTTTCAAAACTTCCTATAAATGGATTTCCTATCGTCCTATCCAATCTAATTCCAGACAGAGTTAGTAGACACTACCTTAGTATAGGTAGTGTAAGATAATTAGGAAGTCTTCATCGTCTTTCGTATAATCTCCTCTTCAATCCTAGGAACAAAAAAGGAGTGTCCTTTAGAAACCCTCAGATTGCGGAACAAGAATTCGTCGATTAAATCAGCAGGATAATAAATCCCAATTTGTTCATCAGGCGACACCCGGATTTGAACTGGGGATAAAGGATTTGCAGTCCCCCGCCTTACCACTTGGCCATGCCGCCAAATTCGATCAAAAATGGATAAAAATTTTATCTATATTCTATCTATATTCTATTATATATATTCTATTACTAATACTATTACTATACTAATTACTATAATAATTAATAATTAGTCATTTTTTTTTTTTTATTCAAAGAAAATGGGTAATGGTTCCTGCCCTGAATTTTTCAGTCGGAAATCTATTTTTGATTTTCTTTGAATTAGTGAACGATTCTTAAATTTGTATCTCAAATCGTATTTCCTTAATGGCATAAAGAAAATTGATTTACGACTAATCAATTCTTTTTTAAAAAGAATTGAAATCCTTTTCAATCTCAATTATAACAACATATATGTGTATATGTAAACCCCAGAACAAAAATTGTTACACAGAACAGATAGATACCGAGTTGAGTCTCTCTTATGCACATATACCTGTAGAGAATTATCGTGCTTCAATTTGTCATTGAATATCTTCTCTAATGAATAGAAAAGCGGATGAAATCGTGAATCCATTTATTTTTTTGGTACCCAATCTGATCGTAATATCATAATAATAGGCAGAAATTGGATCAATTTTGATATTCTATATAAGACTCTATAAGTGTAATGTGAGTGGCAGATTTTTTTTTTTTGGGGGGGGGGGTGTTTTATCAATTCATTTCTATTTGTACCTGTCGCAAATTCTAACTTGTGCCGAAAATTATCTTCATTCCTCCATCTTGTCTCCGTTCATACATATAAAATATAGATATGGAGTTGGCTCAAATTTCATGTGATTCAGTAAACATAATATACATTCCATCATTGCTAGATCGATCCGGATGGTTAGTTCGATGAAGAGTGAGCCAATACTACAATAATGGGATTTATTCTATAAAGAGGAAACTTAAGATTAAGATGCTCCGTAATAGAAATGAGGGAATGTCCACAATACCTGGATTTAGTCAGATCCAATTTGAGGGATTTTGTAGGTTCATTAATCAAGGCTTGACGGAAGAATTGGATAAGTTTCCAAAAATTGAAGATACAGATCAAGAAATTGAATTTAAATTATTTGTGGAACGATATCAATTGGTAGAACCCTTGATAAAAGAAAGAGATGCTGTGTCTGAATCACTCACATATTCTTCTGAATTATATGTCCCCGCGGGATTAATTTGGAAAAGCGGTAGAGATATGCAAGAACAAACCGTTTTTATTGGAAACATTCCTCTAATGAATTCCCTGGGAACTTTTATAGTAAATGGAATATACAGAATTGTAATCAATCAAATATTGCAAAGCCCCGGTATTTACTACCGTTCAGAATTGGACCATAAAGAAATTTCTGTCTATACCAGTACTATAATATCAGATTGGGGAGGAAGATTAGAATTAGAAATTGATGGAAAAGAAAGGATATGGGCCCGTGTGAGTAGGAAACAAAAAATATCTATTCTAGTTCTATCATCAGCTATGGGTTCGAATCTAAGAGAAATTCTAGATAATGTTTGTTACCCTGAGGTTTTCTTGTCTTTCCCGAATGATAACGAGAAAAACACGATTGGTTCAAAAGAAAATGCTATTTTGGAGTTTTATCAACAATTTGCTTGTGTAGATGGGGATCCAGTATTTTCTGAGTCCTTATGTAAGGAATTACAAAATAAATTTTTTCAACAAAGGTGTGAATTAGGAAAGATTGGTCGACGAAATATGAATCGGAGACTAAATCTTGATATACCTCAGAACAATACATTTTTGTTACCGCGAGATGTATTGGCTGCTACGGATCATTTGATCGGAATGAAATTTGGAATGGGCACACTTGACGATATGAATCACTTAAAAAATAAACGTATTCGTTCTGTAGCAGATCTGTTACAGGATCAATTCGGATTGGCTCTTGTTCGTTTAGAAAATGCGGTTCAAAGAACTATATGTGGAGCAATCAGACATAAATTGATACCGACTCCTGAAAATTTGGTAACTTCAACCTCATTAACAACCACTTTTGAATCGTTTTTTGGCCTACACCCCTTATCTCAAGTTTTTGATCGAACTAATCCATTGACACAAACCGTTCATGGGCGAAAGTTGAGTTATTTGGGTCCTGGAGGATTGACAGGACGAACTGCTAGTTTTCGGATACGAGATATACATCCGAGCCACTATGGGCGTATTTGCCCAATTGACACGTCCGAAGGAATCAATGTTGGTCTTATTGGATCCTTAGCAATTCATGTGAGAATTGGTCATTGGGGATCTATAGATAGTCTGTTTTATGAAATATCTGATAAATCAAAAGAGACGCAGATGATTTATTTATCACCAAGTAGAGATGAATATTATATGATAGCAGCAGGAAATTCTTTGGCCTTGAATCGGGGTATTCAGGAAGAACAGGTTGTTCCAGCTCGATATCGTCAAGAATTCCTAAGTATTGCATGGGAACAGATTCATCTTAGAAGCATTTTTCCCTTCCAATATTTTTCTATTGGAGCTTCCCTTATTCCTTTTATCGAGCATAATGATGCAAATCGGGCTTTAATGAGTTCTAATATGCAGCGCCAAGCAGTTCCGCTTTCTCGGTCCGAGAAGTGCATTGTTGGGACTGGGCTGGAACGCCAAACGGCTCTAGATTCAGGGCTTTCAGTTATAGCCGAACACGAGGGAAAGATCATTTATACGGATACTCACAAGATTGTTTTCTCAAGTAATGGTGACACTATAAACATTCCATTAGTTATGTATCAATGTTCTAACAAAAACACTTGTATGCATCAAAAACCTAAGGTTCAACGAGGTAAATACATTAAAAAGGGACAAATTTTAGCGGACGGTGCGGCTACGGTTAGCGGGGAACTCGCCTTAGGAAAAAACGTATTAGTAGCTCATATGCCATGGGAAGGTTACAATTCTGAAGACGCAGTACTAATTAGCGAACGTCTGGTATATGAAGATATTTATACTTCTTTTCACATCCGAAAATATGAAATTAAGACTCATGTGACAAGCCAAGGTCCTGAAAGAATCACTAAAGAAATACCGCATTTAGAGGCTCATTTACTCCGCAATTTAGACAGAAATGGAATTGTGATGCTGGGATCTTGGATAGAAGCAGGTGATATTTTAGTAGGTAAATTAACGCCTCAAACAGCGAACGAATCCTCGTATGCCCCCGAGGATAGATTATTACGAGCCATACTTGGCATTCAGGTATCCACGGCAAAAGAAACTTCTTTTAAACTACCTATAAGTGTAGGTGGAAGGGGTCGCGTTATTGATGTGAGATGGATCCAGAAAAAGCAAAAAGGGGATTCTAGTTATAATTCAGAAATAATTCGTGTATATATTTCACAGAAACGTGAAATCAAAGTAGGTGATAAAGTCGCTGGAAGACATGGGAATAAAGGTATCATTTCTAAAATTTTGCCTAGACAAGATATGCCCTATTTGCAAGATGGAACAACTGTTGATATGGTCTTCAACCCATTAGGAGTACCCTCACGAATGAATGTGGGACAGATATTTGAATGCTCACTCGGGTTAGCTGGGGATCTTCTAAAGAGACATTATAGAATAGCACCTTTTGATGAGAGATATGAGCAAGATTCGTCGAGAAAACTAGTGTTTCCTGAATTATATGAAGCCAGTAAACAAACAAAAAATCCATGGGTATTTGAACCCGAGTATCCGGGAAAAAGCAGAATATTTGATGGAAGAACAGGAGATCCTTTTGAACAGCCTGTTCTAATAGGAAAGTCCTATATCCTGAAATTAATTCATCAAGTTGATGATAAAATCCATGGGCGTTCCAGTGGACATTACACACTTGTTACACAACAACCCCTTAGAGGAAGGGCCAAGCAAGGGGGACAACGAGTAGGAGAAATGGAAGTTTGGGCTCTAGAGGGATTTGGTGTTGCTCATATTTTACAAGAGATGCTTACTTATAAATCTGATCATATTAGAACTCGTCAAGAAGTACTTGGTGCTACGATCATTGGAGGAACACTACCTAACCCAGAGGATGCTCCAGAATCTTTTCGATTGCTCGTTCGAGAACTACGGTCTTTGGCTCTGGAACTGAATCATTTCCTTGTATCTGAGAAGAATTTCCAGATCAATAGGAAGGAAGCTTGATCTGAATGAATCAGAATTTCTATTCTATGATCGATCGGTATAAACATCAACAACTTCGAATTGGACCAGTTTCTCCTCAACAAATAAAGGCTTGGGCCAACAAAATCCTACCTAATGGAGAGATAGTTGGAGAGGTGACAAAACCCTATACTTTTCATTACAAAACCAATAAACCGGAAAGAGATGGATTGTTTTGTGAAAGAATCTCTGGACCTATAAAAAGTGGAATTTGTGCTTGTGGAAATTATAGAGTAATCAGGGCTGAAAAAGAAGACCCGAAATTTTGTGAACAATGTGGGGTGGAATTTGTGGATTCTCGGATACGAAGATATCAAATGGGATACATCAAACTCGCATGTCCAGTGACTCATGTGTGGTATTTGAAACGTCTTCCTAGTTATATTGCGAATCTTTTAGATAAACCTCTTAAGGAATTAGAAGGCCTAGTATACTGCGATGTGTGATTTGATCGAAATTTTCATTTTACAGATTCATAATAAGAAACTGTCATCCCATTCAATCTGATTGGGATGCCCCCGATTCTGACATGTGTCTTTGGAGGAGTAACATGAAGCTCAGAATTATGGGCGTATTCAATACTTCCAAATGGAAGGGGTATTGATCCATGGCCGATTCCGTAAGAGATAAATAGGAATTGCTCGTTATACCTCGTGAAAAAAAAAAGACCAATTCTACGAATTGGCTATTCCGTTTCTTTTAGAGAGAAGTTCTGTTCAAGCAAACAAATATGGCATGGTGACAGGAGTCTATCTATCGCATATATGCTTCAAGGGGCATTACGGCATAACCATCGAGGTGAGTGGGGGCCTAAAAGATCGAATGGAACGATATATAGACAAGTAAATCCCTTATGAATCCCAAAATATTCCTTTAAGAGGATTCATTATTTGAGGGGAAGTAGACTACTCAATAATTTCACATTTCCATTTGAAAGTAATTCAGAAAGTTGTTAAAGTCAAAAAAGAATGAATCAATGAAAGATTGGTCCTTACTGGGAACTTGAGTAAGGAGTAGCTTTTTGTAGGGTTTTTTTGAACAAAGTTTAAAAATAAGAACCCCTTTCTTTATTTGGTATAACTACTTTAGCCGGATGAGAGGAAACCTTCACGTCCGATTTTTTAGGGGGGAATCCCATTCGATGGGAACCTATCTCGATTTTTCTTTTGCT